AATCTAATTCAACGAAGGTTATCATAGATCCAGAGACCCATCTCCTTTTTATCGGGTTAACTAAAAGAGATTAATTACATAAGTTTTAAACGAAAATTTGGATTACTAATAGGTTTTCGTTTTATCTTTTATCCCACCTTCTGAAGAATAAAACATGGGTATTTTTTTTATTTACCTATTGTATCGTTAGAATTTTCTGAAAGGTAACTATCTCAATTTCATATAGAAATTTATATAGAATCCTTGAAAAAGACTTTCCTTCATAAGAAAGAAAAGACTTACTCTCTTTGGGATCTGATGCTACACCGCTGCTCCCTAGTGGATCAACTCTATTACATAAGTGGATTCCTAACTTTTTTCATATCATGACAATGATATAAGTAAGCAGTTCTTATTGTATCGGACCAAAACCCCGCTAATTGATCTTTACGGTGCTTCCTCTATCAATTAGATTCTTTATCCATAGAATAAAGTATCTAGGCATATCTATTTCTTCATTTGATATGAAGTTTTTTTCTTTGCTACAGCTGATAAAAATCGTTATTTTGAACGATGTATATGTAGAAAGCCTTTTAGTATTTAATGCTTTTTTCTTTTCCTTTCTATAGTAGAGAGAGTCGCACGTAATGACAGATCACGGCCATATTATTAAAAGCTTGGGGTAAGAATGGGTTTCGTTCTAGTGCTCGAAAATAATATTCCAAAGCTTTGGTATGTTCTCCATTACTTGTGTGGATAAGTCCTATATTATAGAGTATATAACTTCGATCATAGGGATCTATTTCTAGTCGCATAGCTTCATAATAATTCTGTAAAGCTTCCGCATAATTTCCTTCGGATTGAGCCGACATCCGTTACGGTCGTCATTCGATTCCACGAATCTCCGTTCCAGAACCGTACGTGAAATTTGCATCTCATACGGCTCCTCCTTTATGTACATAATAAGAATAATAACTTATTAAGACTTAAAATATTCTCATTATAAACTGAGCGGGGCTAGTGTTTTTACAAGAAATCTCTAGCCAACCCTTCTGCAAAAGATTTTTTCTTACCATCAAGCGTGTTAGGATTAGATAGAAATGAAATAGTAACTCCAACAATTTCTTTGTCCTCAACGCTCCCTAATTTACAGGAATTGGTCACTTCAACAATCTTCGACGGTTATACGGGTATCCAAAGTACCAACGAGATGGATGCTTGTTGTCCCAGCCATTCTTGTTAGCCCCAACCCTGATAAGGAGGAAGGGGTTAATCGTTAATAAATAACAAAGTTTTTGTGTTGTTGATTTCTAGGTGTAGTGCTTCTTCCCATATGCCCCCTATTGGTACTAGTGAAGTAGGATTAACCTGTAATATAGAACCTATAGGTGTAACCTTTCGCTCAATACTCCAATCGACAATTGAAGCATCTGAGGCGGCATTACTCGAGGATACACGACAGAAGGAATTGCTCTATTTATAAATTTCACCTTCAACAAGTGTAGATTTATTTCAGTAATCTTTTTTCTTTCTATCCCAAATCGTGTGTCTTTGGATGATCAAAAAAGAATCAAATCGCACCATCTCTGTAATAAGTAAATGCCTCTTTTTCTCCTGAGGTTGTCGGAATTATTCGTAATAAGATATTGGCTATAATTGAAAAGGTTTTATCAATAAAATTTCCATTTATCTGCGATCTAGGCATAGATAACAATACATTCTAAAATTCTTCATTACCTCTCGTAGGAAAACGCTCCCACAAACAAAGGAATTGGACAGTACGAAATAACATAAAAACAGACTAATAAAATGAAATTATCTTTATTACCTGAACTGTGAAGCAAGGAACTTTCTTTTCTATTTTTATAGTTAGGGTTGATTTGATTGTTCGTACCTATCAAATAATCTAATTATGAATAACTCGCTAATCACTCGGGTTTTGGGCCATAATCATTATGTAGGAGAGATGGCCGAGTGGTTCAAGGCGTAGCATTGGAACTGCTATGTAGGCTTTTGTTTACCGAGGGTTCGAATCCCTCTCTTTCCGTACGTTACCCAATTCACCAATGTTACTGACCATAATGTCTCAAATAAGGGATAATATTATTCTAATAGTTAGACGGTATGGGTTCTCTATCCCTAATTCCTTTGATACAAAAATATTGGAAAGATAAGGAATATAATTCTCGCTGCCGATCTATTCATTCGTCGAAAATGAAGTAAGATTGCTCGAACCCTTGTTATTTGAGTGAGTTTTAAGTTTGACGAGAATAATATTCTACCACTAGCAATTCATTTATTTTCAAACCGACCCCCTTACTATCTATTATTTGATTGACTAGTCCTTTATATTGGACTGAGTGAAGAGTCAAATGTTTTGGCAATTCCTCATGAGGAGTTGAATCAATAGAATTTTGAATCAGAGCTCTGGATTTTTTATCATCCTTCGCTGTAATAATATCGCTGGGTTTGCAACGATAACTCGGTATATCTACTATCCGACCATTAACTAAAATATGCC